CTTCAATTTAGATTGCATAATAATAATAATAGTCGATATTTTAAAGAATTCCGCCGATCCGATATCATGCCAATTTTTTGTAGGCTTATACTAATAAAGCCTTAATTATTCTATTTACTTTTTTATTATAACGATTGAGATTGATTCTCAATTTTAGTATTTCAAAATCTTTGTAGAAGTTCATTGAAGAAGTTCTATTTGCTTTGCTCAAGCAATTTCCCTTTCTTTTTTGTGTGTCCACTACTTTTACTTTAATTATATGTATAAAAGAAAATATTGAAAGACGGGTAGGTTATGATAAATTGGAAAAAAATAGAAAATAAGAATCTAAATCTTTGACGGACGGGATTAAGAAAAGAATAATTATTATTTCGACACAAGAAAAGGAATTTTCCACATCCCTTTCTTGTGTCGAAGACTCGAAAGACAAATAGAAGAATATCTCCTAGAACCCGACGTTTCCCACATTTAGCCTTTGCTTCTACGCTTACTTATTTAGTATGTGTATGTAGTCGAATTTGATTCTATTTGATTCTATTAGAATAGCAAAGCTCTTAATGTATTCTATGACAGTGAAATCTGACAATAGTAAGAGAATCGCACCATTCCAATGGAAATTCAAAAAAGGAGGGGAGAAGGTCAAAAAGTCTTCTTCTTATTAGCAATAGATTATTACTAATAGAAAATCTAAACGGAAAGTCTAAATAAAAAGTATAAAGACTATGAAAGTCTAAATACTATGACTAGAACGCGGTACAAATAAAAAAAAAAAAAGAATTCCTCCAAACCGATCCAAAAAGAATATAAACAAAAAAAGCAAAAGGCTTTACACAATTTTTTTGATCATACATCACTTTCAACAAAAATTTTCTTCTTTTGAAGAACTTGATGTTGATAAATCCGTAGATCTAAAAATTCATTTCGGATAATTGAACCTTTTCAAACTGTTTCTTTTTAAGAACCAAAAAGATTTGTGCTAAAATAATAGATGCCAAAAAGAACAAAAGGCCTTGGACACGTAATGGGTCTTGAAGTACTATTTCCGCATCCCCCTGACCAAATCCACCCACATTGGGATTACTTGTTAATGGTTGATCCAGTTTGATGGATTCGCCTTCTGAAATAAGAAGTTCTGGTCCTGGAGGTATAATATCCGTCACTTGACGTCCCTCTGACGCATCCGTTATGATTATTTCGTATCCCCCTTTTTCTTTTCGTATGATTTTGCTTACTATACCTGTTGCTGTAGCATTATAAACCGTATTGTTACTCTTGCTCCCGTCGGGATAAATCTGACCCCTTCCCCGGTTTCCGCCTACATATATGGGATATTTTAAGAAGTGAACGCCCCTCTTAGTAGCGGGGTCCGGAGAAATAATAGGGAAGGTGATTTCGCTATATTTCTGACCAGGAACAGGGCCTATCACAAGAATATTTTTATTAGTCGGGCGATAACTCTGAAAAAAAAGATTACCTATCTTTTCTTTTATCTCGGGCGAAATACGATCGGGAGGGGCTAATTCAAACCCCTCAGGTAAAATAAGAACAGCCCCCACATTCAAGGCACCTTTTTTACCATTGGCAAGCACTTGTTTCAGTTGCATATCATAAGGAATTCGAACAACTGCTTCAAATACAGTATCCGGAAGTACCGCTTGGGGAACCTCAATACTCACGGGCTTATTGGCTAAATGACAATTGGCGCATACAATACGGCCAGTTGCTTCGCGTGGATTTTCATAACCCTGCTGTGCAAAAATGGGATATGCATTTGAAATAGATGCCCGAGTTATTATATATATGATGAGCGATACGGAAATGGAGCGAGTAATCTCTTCTTTTATCCAAGAGAAGGTCTTTCTAGTTTGCATGGTCCAATCGTTGATCCCAAAAATTTCTACAATAAAATTAGGTGGGTTCCTAGTAAAGTTCCCTATCTACCAAGCTGCTATTTACTGAAAAATTTTTACTAAAATCTAGGAGGAATCCGAATTTCTTGGATGTATAGAGAAAAGAAGTGCATAATATAAAAACAGTAAGATTTTGAATGTTTTACTTATGGACAAAATAACAAACATTCCATTTGGCTCAGCGGATCCTTTTTCATTTCAATCACTCATTGAATGATAAATCACTACAAGTGACGGAGATATACGATTTAAATAATAGAAGACCCAATATTTAAAAATCGTATCAACAATGACTGGAAGAATGGAAGCAAGGACAGGTAAAATTTGATCATTATGAGTAAATCCAAAATCCTTGTAGACAGAGCCAATCATTAGTTCCCAACCGCGGGTTGAATGGAATCCTATACATAAGTCGCTTAAAAAAAGAATAGAAAGGGCTTTTATTGTATCATTTAAGTTATATACGAATTCTTGAACCCAGGAATTAAGAATAATAAGTTTTTCTTTACCTAGAATATAATAACCGCTTAGAATAACGAAACAAATTAGATTTGTGGAGAAGCGCAAAATTGTATGGATACGATCCTCATTGTGTATCTTGATCCATTCGATCGTTTCTTTTTGGATTTCGATACGAAACTTCTGTAGATGTGGTTCCGGGTATTCCTTTACCATTTGGTCCAAGAGGAGGAGGTCTTCTAATTCTATGAATTTTGCTAGAATACTCTTTTCTTGAGTATCATTGAAAAAAGTTTCGGATTTACTTGTATTCCACCAATAAATAATCCAAGATTCCAGACTTTTTTTAAATAAAAAAGAGATCCACCAGGGCAAAAATACTATAGATGTAAAATAGAGAATAGAGGTAAATGCTTTTTTTTTCATTTTGCATCTGTGAATTTTTTTTTTAATGAATCGACTTCATTCGTTAACTCTATACGATCTAAAGTCTTATATCAAGCATAAGTTTTATTACAAGGCTTCAAACCTATAAATTTCTAATAGTATAAAAATTAAAAATAAAAAGAGAATATCTTTTTTCTATATCTTTTTCTATATATCTTTTTCCAAAATACTTTTTTTGATCTATCAAATGAGTCCCGTTATTTAGATTTGTTTGGTACTCTTTTTCTTAGTGAATTTTGGGAATTTAGGGAATTTACATACGCATAAAAAATTTTTTGGATAAGAGGGCAAAAAGGGTTTTGTTTTCCAATTTTTGCGTATTATAGGATATAAGCCGTTTTTGATTCATTAGTATTCTAAAAGAATTTCAGTTAAATTATGCTATAAGAAAGAGAACTCTTGACTTCGGATTTTGACCTTGACCTCCCGCTAAGAAAATTCTTTATTCTTCAGTTCATTTCAAAATACTTGAATTGGTACACGCAAGAAATAGGCCAATTTCGCAGCCTTTTGCTCAATTTCTCGTGGCTCAGCAGTACGAGTCAAAGGAATGGCACCCTGGCCTCTGATTTCCATATAAAGGACGTGCCGAGCATAAATACCCTCTTTAACTTCGATTCTGATCGACTGAATATCTTTCATAAGGAATCGGAGTAAGATGCGACGATTTTTTCCAGGAAATCCCCAACGAAAAATACACACTATCCCTTCTTTTCTATCGAATCGATCATAACCACTACCCACATTCCACGAAATTGTACACCATAAATAAGAGCTAATAAATAGACCGGCGATCCCATAGAAAGACATTACGATCCCTTGTGGAAAAAAAATGATTTGTTCAGACGGAAATAAAGATATCAAATTTCTGTCAAGATAACTGGAAATTCCAACTAATAAAAACCCCAATGAACCTAAAAACAGTATAAAGGCCCAGCAGAAATTGCTTTTTTTTCGAGACCCCACTATAAGTTCTATCCATATATGTTCTGATTGCCAACTCATACTAGATCCAGTTGTATTTTATTGGAAGTGGGAGACTTGCCCAAATCAATTTGACTTTCCTTTGTTTTCCAAAGGAACTTTTACCAACTCTCAATATTCTTATGTGAATCTTTAGGAAAAATTCCTTAGATCTAGACTTAGATCTAAAATAATAGTAGCTTTCCCATAAAATCTCCTATTTACACACATATAGCCCCATCCATGTGTTCTACATTTAGTTCAGACATACGCCCCAATTTATTTTCAATTAGCCAATTTACTCATATATCATATTTACGTTTGCGCAAGAACCCTTTAACTTTCATTTATGTTTGATATGTTTGAAGAAACCCGCATTTTATACAATATTATACTGAATAGATATCCGTGTTATAATCCAAGTCCAAGTCTCTAAGTCTTGAAAAAAAAATACATGAAAATTCTCCCATCAGATCTATCAGATTTAAAAAATCTTGTTTTTTTGAACATGAAGAAATAAAGAAACCATTGCAATTGCTGGAAAGACTAAGCCTACTAAAGGCACAAAAATAGGGGGTAAGTTGTTGAGAATTGTCATAGAATGGGCACCTCGATTCAATATTTGTATCTGTTATTTCTTTTTATATTAATCTTTTTACCTATTATTGCTATATTCTATTGTTAGAAAGATAGCTTAGATTCGTTCTAATTTGTATATAATTATACTAAGTATATCTAAGTGAGTATATAGAATAAAGTGAATTAAAGTGAAATGCAGAGAGTGTACAATTAACTAAATGCACTTTTTTCCGCACGAAGTGGATATTAATCCACTTCTTTTCTTCTTCTTTTCTTCTATTATTTTTTATCTTTTTCTTGTCTTCTAACTTTTATCTTTAATTTTCGAATTTGACTTTAATAAATCTAATAAAGAAATAAATCTAATAAAGAGTTTTTTCCGCTTAGAAATTCCCAGCAAATTCGTTATTGGTTATAATCCGAAGGTAAGAAAAGAACACGAAATTCGTTTTATTTAGTTTACATTTACCTTGTCCAGTTGAATTTCGCGGAAGAAAGAATTCGCCCTTTTTTTTTGATATTGTTGCTAGAGGGTTCCCTATTTAGGAATTAGGAATATAGAAAGATAATGCAGATAATTTGTTTATCTGCATTATCTTTCTAGAATTTCTTCTTATGCCATCCCCAAAAAATCCATTTTCGGATTTTTCCTTTGATTCCGATAACTAAATACTTAATATTTATTTCGCAAATAAAATTAACGAATTTCGAACTTTATTATTAACTTAGGACTCCGCTGAATTTTTTATTCATTTTTTATTCAAAGGACAAAAATTGTGTAGCTGTAATAACTCATCCAAAACGCCCTTTAACGGATTACGTGGTACTATTAGGTCCAATAAACCATTTTCAAATAAAACTTCGGCTGTTTGTGAACCTTCAGGTACTTCTATATTTAATGTTTCTTCAATTACTCTTTTACCCGCAAATGCAATATAAGCGTCGGGTTCACTAATAATGATATCCCCCAACATACCAAAACTTGCTGTCACCCCACCAGTCGTAGGAGATGTAAGGATTGATATAAAAAATGACTTTTTATTCAATTTAAAATCATATAAAGCGGCAGATATTTTAGCCATTTGCATCAAGCTCAAACTTCCTTCGTACATGCGGGCTCCTCCGGAAGCACACACTAGAATAAGGGGTAAAGTTTGATTGGTAGCATATTCGATCAAACGAGTGATTTTCTCACCTACTACGGATCCCATACTACCTCCGATAAATCGAAAATCCATCACTCCAAATGCTACGGGAATGCCGTTTATTTGACCTATACCTGTTTGAACAGCTTCGGATAATTCTGTTTCGTCTTGAGCAGAAAAAAAGCGCTCTATATAAGGTTTATCCTCCACCTCCACCTTTTCCTCTTCGACCAGCAACCATGACCAGTCCTCTTCTTCCTCCGGATCCGATTTCTCCTTTTTTTGCTCTTCCTCCTGCCAATCATCAGGATAGAAATCCGAATACGGCTCCCTTTCGTCCAGATCCCATTCATCTTCGTCCGGATTCTCTTCGTCCAGATCCCATTCATCTTCGTCCGGATTCGATTCCTCCTCTTTCTCCGATTCGTCTTTCTCCGATTCCTCTTTCTCCGATTCGTCTGGATCGGATTCCTCTAGATTGGATTCTTCTAGATCCGATTCGTCTTTCTCCTCTTCCGATTCTTCCTCTTTCTCCGATTCGTCTAGATCGGATTCCTCTTTCTCCGATTCCTCCGATTCGTCCGATTCGTCTGGATCGGATTCCTCTAGATTGGATTCTTCTAGATCCGATTCGTCTTTCTCCTCTTCCGATTCTTCCTCTTTCTCCGATTCGTCTAGATCGGATTCCTCTAGATCGGATTCCTCTTTCTCCGATTCCTCCGATTCCTCTAGATCGGATTCCTCTTTCTCCGATTCCTCCGATTCGTCTAGATCGGATTCCTCTTTCTCCGATTCCTCCGATTCGTCCGATTCGTCTGGATCGGATTCCTCTAGATTGGATTCTTCTAGATCCGATTCGTCTTTCTCCTCTTCCGATTCTTCCTCTTTCTCCGATTCGTCTGGATCCGATTCCTCTAGATTGGATTCTTCTAGATCCGATTCGTCTTTCTCCTCTTCCGATTCTTCCTCTTTCTCCGATTCGTCTGGATCCGATTCCTCTAGATCCGATTCGTCTTCGTTCTCCGGATCCGTATTTGGATCTGGATCAGAATACGAATAGAAATCCGAATCTAGATTCCACTCGTCTGGCTCGTCTTCCTCCGATTCCTCCTCCTCCTCCTCGTCCTCTTCCTCCGAATCCCATCCAATGGGATCCAGAACTGGCAAGTCTTCATCCGATTCCTCCGAATCCCATCCATAGAGATCCAGAACTGACAAGTCTTCATCCTCTTTACCCGCTTCATCCATAGGATCCCTAGTGCCTGGATCAATCGAATCCTCTTTACCCGCTTCATCCATAGGATCCAGAACTGGCAAGTCTTCATCCGATTCCTCCGAATCCCATCCATAGAGATCCAGAACTGACAAGTCTTCATCCTCTTTACCCGCTTCATCCATAGGATCCCTAGTGCCTGGATCAATCGAATCCTCTTTACCCGCTTCATCCATAGGATCCCTAGTGCCTGGATCAATCGAATCCTCTTTACCCGCTTCATCCATAGGATCCCAAGTGCCTGGATCAATCGAAAGTTCAATTCGCTCCGGGCTATCCAGTCTCAAATGACAGCCGCAGTGTTCGCAAATATTCAGTCTTGACTGAAAAAAGATCTTCTTATAATTTACTCCATAACAAGCTTCACATGGAACCCAAAGAGCGCTAACATCTATAATTGGTCTTTCAGTCCTGCTATAGGAATGTATATCCGGCCTAGGTTTTGGATTTCGATCCACGGAATCATCATCCGTGCTACACCAGCTCCACATCCAGGACTCCCTAGCATTTTGACTTGGACTGTTATCGGAATCAGTATCCTCGCTACACCAGGTCCAGATCCGGGGCGGCCCACTATTTTGACTTGGACTGTTATCGGAATCAGTATCCTCGCTACACCAGGTCCAGATCCGGGGCGGCCCACTATTTTGACTTGGACTGTTATCGGAATGATCATTCCAGAACGCACTAGGACTACTATTTTGACTTTGACTGTCATCATCAT